TTGCCGCCCGAAATCAAGATATTGGGATTGGACTTGTCAATCGATTCATAACCTTTCGAGCACAACCAATATATATTCGAACTCCATTTACTTGCAGGAGTACATCTTGGATCTGTCAATTATGTTATGGTCGGAGTCCCACTCACGGTGACCTGGTCGAATTGGGAGAAGCTGTAGGTATTATTGCGGGTCAGTCAATTGGGGAACCAGGGACTCAACTAACATTAAGAACTTTTCATACCGGGGGAGTATTCACGGGCGGTACTGCCGAACATGTACGAGCTCCTTTTAACGGAAAAATAAAATTCAATGAGGATTTGGTTCATCCCACACGTACCCGTCATGGACATCCTGCTTTTCTATGTTCTATAGACCTGTATGTAACTATTGAAAGTCAGGATATTATCCATAATGTAAATATTCCCCCAAAAAGTTTGATTTTAGTTCAAAATGATCAATACGTAGAATCAGAACAAGTGATTGCTGAGATTCGTGCCGGAGCATCCACTTTCAATTTTAAAGAGAAGGTTCGAAAACATATTTATTCTCAATCAGAGGGAGAAATGCACTGGAGTACCGATGTCTACCATGCACCTGAATATACTTATGGCAATGTTCATCTATTACCAAAAACAAGTCATTTATGGATATTAGCAGTAGGTACGTGCAAATCTAGTATTGTGTGTTTTTCTCTCCACAAGGATCAAGATCAAATAAATGTGCATTCTTTTTCTCTCGAAGAAAGATATATCTCTGACCTATCAGTAGCTAATGATCCAGCGAGACATAAATTGTTTAGTTCGGATTTTTCTAGTAAAAAAGGGGGAGGGACTCTTGATTATTCAAGACCTGGTCGAAGCATATCCAATGGTCATTGGAATTTCAAATATCCTTCTATTCTCCACGAAAATTCTTCTTTTTTGGCGAAGAGGCGAAGAAATAGATTGATCATTCCATTACAATATGATCAAGAGCGCGAGAAGGAACTAATACCCCGTTTTGATGTTTCGATTGAAATACCCAGAAATGGTATTTTACGTAGAAATAGTATTCTTGCTTATTTCGACGATCCCCGATACCGAAGAAACAGTTCAGGAATTACTAAATATGGGACTGTAGAGGTCGATTCAATCGTCAAAAAAGAGGATTTGATTGAATATCGAGGAGCAAAAGAATTTAGTCCAAAATACCAAATGAAAGTAGATCGATTCTTTTTCATTCCCGAGGAAGTGCATGTCTTACCTGGATCTTCGTTGATAATGGTCCGGAACAATAGTATTATTGGAGTGGATACACCACTCACTTTAAATACAAGAAGCCGAGTAGGTGGATTGGTCCGAGTGGAGAGAAAAAAAAAAAGTATTGAACTCAAAATATTTTCTGGGGATATCCATTTTCCTGGAGAGACAGATAAGATATCCAGGCACAGCGGCATCTTGATACCACCGGGAACGGGAAAAAAAAATTCTAAGGAATCAAAAAAATTGAAAAATGGGATCTATGTCCAACGGATCACACCTACTAAGAAAAAGTATTTTGTTTCGGTTCGACCCGTAGTCACATATGAAATAGCGGATGGGATCAATTTAGCAACATTTTTCCCCCAGGATCTTTTGCAGGAAGGGGATAATGTCCAACTTAGAGTTGTCAATTATATCCTTTATGGAAATGGCAAGCCAATTCGAGGAATTTATCACACAAGCATTCAATTAGTTCGGACTTGCTTAGTATTGAATTGGGACCAAGAACAAAATGGTTCTATAGAGGGGGTTCATGCTTCTTTTGTTGAAATAAGGACAAATGATCTAATTTGTGATTTCATAAGAATTGAGTTAGCCAAGTCCCCTATTTTGTATACCGGAAGAAGAAATTGTATGGCGGGTTCAGGATTGATTAACCATAATAGATTAGATTACACCAATATTAATCCTTTTTATTCCAAGGTAAAGATTCAATCACTTACCAAACATAAAGGAACTAGTGGTACGTTGTTGAATCAAAATAAGGAATGCCAATCTTTGAAAATTTTGTTATCATCCAACTATTCTCAAATTGGTCCATTCAATGGTTTGAAATATAACAATGTGACAAAAGAATCAATTAAAGCGGATCCTATAATTCCAATTAGGAATTCGTTAGGCCCTTTAGGTACAGTAGTACTCAAAATTGCGAATTTTTATTCATCTTGCCATTTAATAACTTATAATCAGATTTTGTTAAAGAAATATTTGTTACTTAACAAATTTAGTCAGACTTTCCAAGTACTTAAATATTTTTTAATAGATGAAAATAGGGGGATTTATAATCCCGATCCGTACAGTAACATCATTTTTAATCCATTCGATTTAAATTGGCGTTTTCTCCACCACGATTATTGTGATGAAACATCCACAATTATTAGCCTTGGACAATTTTTTTGTGAAAATGTATGTCTATTCAAATACGGATCACAGAAAAAATCTGGTCAAGTTCTAATTGTTCATGTTGACTACTTAGTAATAAGATCAGCCAAGCCCTATTTGGCTACTCCAGGGGCAACGGTTCATGGTCATTATGGAGAAACCCTTCACGAGGGGGATACAGTAGTTACATTTATATATGAAAAATCAAGATCTGGTGACATAACGCAAGGTCTTCCAAAAGTGGAACAAGTGTTAGAAGTGCGTTCGATTGATTCAATATCGAGAAATCTCGAAAAGAGGGTTAAAGGTTGGAATGAACGTATATCAAGAATTCTTGGAAGCCCTTGGGGATTCTTGATTAGCACGGAGCTAACCATCGCCCAAAGCTGTATCTCTTTGGTTAATAAGATCCAAAAGGTTTATCGATCTCAGGGGGTACAGATCCATAATAGACATATAGAGATTATTATACGTCAAGTAACATCAAAAGTGTTGGTTTCAGAAGATGGAATGTCTAATGTTTTTTCACCCGGAGAACTAATCGGATTGTTGCGAGCGGAACGAGTGGGGCGTGTTTTGGATGAAGCGATCTGTTATCGAGCAATCTTATTGGGAATAACGAGGGCATCTCTTAATACTCAAAGTTTCATATCCGAAGCTAGTTTTCAAGAAACTGCTCGAGTTTTAGCAAAAGCTGCTCTACGAGGTCGTATTGATTGGTTGAAAGGCCTGAAAGAAAATGTTGTTCTGGGGGGAATTATACCTGTTGGTACCGGATTCAAAAAATTAGTACATCATTCAAAGCAACACAAAAACATTCATTTTGAAATCAAAAAGAAGAATTTGTTCGAAGGAAAGATGAGAGATATCTTATTTCACCATAGAGAATTTTTGAGTTCTTGCGTCCCAAACAATTTCCATGAGACATCAAAACAATCATTTACACGATTTAATGATTCCTAAAAGGAGACTCATTTTTTTTTATTATAATTTAATTATCTGGTTCAATTTTATTATTTGATAATAAAAAAAGATCATAATGAATTAAAAGGAATTAATGGTTTGGATCGTGTATCAACGGTCAATCCTCGGTAGAAAGTTCCATCGGAACAATTATTTATTTCAAATACCTCGTCTCTTTGTTAAAAAAAAAACAAAGAGCAAGTGTGGGGAAAAATGACAAGAAGATATTGGAACATTAATTTGGAAGAGATGATGGAAGCAGGAGTTCATTTTGGTCATGGTACTAGGAAATGGAATCCTAGAATGGCACCTTTCATCTCCGCAAAACGTAAAGGTATTCATATTACAAATCTTACGAGAACTGCGCGTTTTTTATCAGAGGCCTGTGATTTAGTTTTTGATGCAGCAAGTAGAGGAAAACACTTTTTAATCGTTGGTACAAAAAATAAAGCAGCTGATTCAGTAGCATCCGCTGCAATAAAGGCTCGGTGCCATTATGTTAATAAAAAATGGCTTGGTGGTATGTTAACGAATTGGTCCACGACGGAAACGAGACTTCAAAAGTTCAGGGATTTAAGAGCCGAACAAAGGATGGGTAAACTCAACCGTCTCCCCAAAAGGGATGCAGCAATGTTGAAGAGACAATTATCCACCTTGCAAACATATCTGGGTGGGATCAAATATATGACAGGGTTACCCGATATTGTAATTATTGTTGATCAGCAAGAAGAGTATACGGCTCTTCGAGAATGTGTCATTTTGGGGATTCCGACGATTTGTTTAATCGATACAAATTGTGACCCAGATCTCGCAGATATTTCGATTCCAGCCAACGATGACGCTATCGCTTCAATCCGATTGATTCTTAACAAATTAGTATCCGCAATTTGTGAAGGTCGTTCTAGTTATATAAGAAATCATTGATTATGATTAATAATAATAAGATAAGTCAATTTCTTCGGGAAAATCCATGGATTTTCTTTATTTGATCGGTTACTATTCCTTCCTGGATTTCAAAAAAAAAAAGATAAAAAAAAAGTACTCGGGCTGGGGTGGTTACTTAGTATCCTAATCCTAAATATACGATTAATGATTAAAGTGGGTCAGTTAAGAAAGAGATGGTTGAATCAAAATAATTCTTTTTATTTTAAGTTAGATTTCTATCAGAGGACAATATGAATGTTATACCATGTTCCATTAACACACTCAAAGGGCTATATGATATATCGGGTGTAGAAGTAGGCCAACATTTATATTGGCAAATAGGAGGTTTACAAGTCCATGCCCAAGTACTTATCACTTCTTGGGTCGTAATTGCTATTTTATTAGGTTCAGTTACTATAGCTGTTCGGAATCCACAAACCATTCCGGCCGACGGTCAGAATTTCTTCGAATATGTCCTTGAATTCATTCGAGACTTGAGTAAAACTCAGATTGGAGAAGAATATGGTCCTTGGGTTCCCTTTATTGGAACTATGTTCTTATTTATTTTTGTTTCTAACTGGTCAGGTGCTCTTTTACCTCGGAAAATTATACAGTTGCCTCATGGTGAGTTAGCTGCGCCCACGAATGATATAAACACTACTGTTGCTTTAGCTTTACCCACGTCAGTGGCATATTTCTATGCGGGTCTTACAAAAAAAGGGTTAAGTTATTTTGGGAAATACATTCAACCGACTCCAATACTTTTACCAATTAATATCCTAGAAGATTTTACAAAACCTTTATCACTTAGTTTTCGACTTTTCGGAAATATATTGGCTGATGAATTAGTAGTTGTTGTTCTTGTTTCTTTAGTACCTTCAGTAGTTCCTATACCTGTCATGTTTCTTGGATTATTCACAAGTGGTATTCAAGCTCTTATTTTTGCAACTTTAGCCGCGGCTTATATAGGTGAATCTATAGAGGGTCATCATTGACTAGCTTTCGAAATTGTTTTTTTTTTCAACCTTATCCCAATTCATGTGGAGTTCCATTTAATATAATTGACTTGGCTAGGAACTATAATAGATAAAAAATTTCTATATGGTATAGAGTCGTAGCAGGAAAGATGTACGATATTATTTAGTAGTTGTAAAAAAATCTTAGGAAAAAGATCTAAATGATCTCTTTTTCCTAAGATTTTGGCTTATTTATTTATAGACTTCTCCAATTTATAAATTTATATTGTATTTATATTTTATTTGTTTTTGTTTTGTTATTTAATTTATATTTGTTTAGTTAATTACGATATTACAATTTAAAATTGGAATAAAAAGGGTTATCTTTTTACGACGTAAGACTAAATAAAAAGCTAGCTTAGGAAAATGAAACTGGGCATATGTAATAAATAGTTATAAGTCTGTTCAGCCCCCGCATATGGTTCAAAAAAAGTAATTCTAGAATCCTATTCAATAGGCGGTTTACGTTATGGAAGAAACAAACGTATATGTGATATTAGAAATTCACTAGTTATAGTGAGGCTCTTATATTGATTTTTCATTTCACAGCTCACTGCACTTAGATGGGATTCCAATAGAAAGTCCTTAACTCCATCATGTATAAGAACTAAAAACGAGATTTCAAAGTATTTCTGTATTTCTGATGATTAATTGGTTGATTGTATCATTAACCATTTTTTTTTTTTTTTGTGCGAGGAGCTTAGCTTACCATGAATCCACTGATTTCTGCCGCTTCTGTTATTGCTGCTGGATTGGCTGTAGGGCTTGCTTCTATTGGACCTGGGGTTGGTCAAGGTACTGCTGCGGGTCAAGCTGTAGAAGGTATTGCGAGACAGCCAGAAGCAGAGGGTAAAATACGAGGTACTTTATTGCTAAGTCTGGCTTTTATGGAAGCTTTAACAATTTACGGACTGGTCGTGGCATTAGCACTTTTATTTGCGAATCCATTTGTTTAATTCTAGAAGAAAAAGTACGTAATGTACTTTTTTTGACTTAGACTTGCCATTTGCTTCTTCGAATTATATCAACATTTCACTCTAACAATTACTTATTCGTTGAGAGAATACCTCCGGGAAGGGCGGATTGTAGGATTAGTAATTAGCGGATCCTCTCGCTTTCTTCCTTCCCGTTTTTAGTTCTTAGTATAATATAATGGAAACCTTTTTTTTAGGATGCGTTGCAACGCAACAAACGAAGTATTTTGCAATTGGCATAATACCCAGGACCTAACCCAATAAGTATCTTCTTGGAAACTTTAACTTTAAAAAAAAAAATAAATAAACAAATAAATTAAATTAATAGATTTAATCTATTCCCATTTTAAAATCCCATAAAAAAAAAGGAAATCAACCAAAAAGGGGAAGTCGAAGTGAAAAGAACTCTGTTCTTTGTTAGTCCTATCTATAAGAGGAGAGTATATGAAAAGTGTAACCGATTCTTTCATTTCCTTGGGCCACTGGCCATCCGCCGGGGGTTTTGGGTTTAATACCGATATTTTAGCAACAAATCCAATAAATCTAAGCGTAGTACTTGGTGTATTGATTTATTTTGGAAAGGGAGTGTGTGCGAGTTGTGTATTTCAAAAATAGGTTGGATCCGACCGGCTGCACTTTATTTTATTATAAATAAGGATAAAATAAATAGGATAAAAAATAAATGTGCATGATCTCGACGAATTACTTCTGAATAAATTAAGTAATCATATGTAAGAACCATAGCATTTCGTAATTCATTGGTAAATTGACTTTGATTCTCTATCAACCAATAATGTGGGACTCTTAACATGGTTAAAGCTAAACTGTTTGAAGTCCAGGCACAACAAACATGGTACTCTTTCTACCACTATGTTAGTACTAAGATGGTTTAAAAAAAAAAAATGCATAGTTGCTAATTTATCCGATATAGAACACTCATATCGATAAAATAATTTGAACCATTTCCTAAGGAAAAAGGCACCCCCCTTTTTTTTTTCTAATGCTGAATCGACAACCTATGTATAGAATAGAATGAGAATTTTTGGATTTGAATATTGAAGGAATATTGAATAAATAAAACTAAAAAACTAAATCTAAAAATAAAAAAAAAAAGAATAAATAACAAATACAAATAAAAAATAAAGAAACAACTTTGCTGACAATTATAGATTTTTTGTCTGGTCAGAAGAGTCCTCCGAATAAACTCTGGTCTTGTATAAG